TTATATTATATTATATTATATTATATTATATTATATTATATTATATTATATTATATTATATTATATTATATTATATTATATTATAGGTCCATGCGAATACATCTCTATACTCCATCAAGAGCTGCACATAAGCTGCTTCTTCTTCGGGGGTAAGGAGTGCGCTCACATAGGTTGGTCTAGGATCATCTTCTGTCCCCAAATTGACTGTCGGTAGACTTAACCCCCTCTTCAAGTTCAGGCGGCGCCTCTTCCGCGTCTTCCTCGACTTGAGTTTCTTCATCGGTTTCGGTAATATGATACGAAGTAAGAGTAAATACTCCTTCCGAAAACTCTGTAGAGATCTTCATGGTTATGACTATCTGCTTTTGCGATGCGATTCCTCCATTAGCAGTATCCACTGGGTCAGTAGAAGCTCGAGAGTCTTGAGTTGCCCCCAGCCAACTGATCTTCTTTTAGTTGGAACGGTGATCCTTGCCCCCAGTCGTTCATGCACCGATTTTCGAACAACTGGTCTCACGTTTGGGGTTGAGAGCCTTTCACAAATCGACCTACGAGGGGAAGGTTAATCTATTGAATGCAGACCTCTTCGTTTGTTCGCCAATGCGATCGAAAACAGACGGCTTGGCTTCCACTTTCGGATCATCTTCCTCGACCATGATGTAGTGACTACTAAACCTTAAGCGATAAGGAGCAGGGGGTGAGAATCCGAGACCTTAGCCCTCCAACTCAAGCACTTGGAAACCTTTTTGCTTTAGCATGCACTGAGTCGGAGTGAGACCATGTAGCTTTTTCCCTGTTACTTCTGGCAACAACTTTCCCAAGGGACTTGGCTCCTGAGGACTATATCCCGCCTTTACGAAGAGCTTATAGGCCTTTGGGTTAAATCCTTCGATTGTCATCGTGTCATCTTTAACACATTCTACGGCCTCTGCCTTCACCATGGTTCGCTCGAAGCTAGTGACTGGAACAGTCAAGCCTTTGAAACTGCAATCTTCCTCTTTCCTTGGTCGGGGAGCGTACCGCAACACTGGAGTTGATGTAGAAGCCACTTTGTCGTTCAGTCGGCCATCATTTTTGATCTTCCAGTCCCCTCCGTCATTGGCGTCTTCCATTGTGACGGTATCGTCCTTGCTAGTGCGCAGCTCGGATACTTTCTTCTGTATCTCAAGAGTTGATGGCGGGGTAGGAGATTGTGATCCCTTACTTGCTAGATAAAATTTGGCATCTGCCATGTAGGACTCAGCTTCTCCAAAAGGCTTATCATCTGCTATCACCTTCTTTACCACATTGTCTTGGCAATACTTGAAACATTGGTGAAGCGTGGAAGGGATGACGCGATTATCGTGGATCCACGGCCGACCAAGGAGCATATTGTACGTAGTCTTCGCGTCGATGATGTGAAACGAAGCACTTGATCTCATTTCGTCTATGCGAAGGTCTAAGCGAATTATCCCTATAGCCCTCTGCCCATCTTGGTCTCCTTTTTCTTTTGCCATGGGGACGTCTCTTATCCATGGATCAACGAAACTAAGGTGTAGAATAGAAAGAGGATCGGAGCCCAGTTGACGAGGGAAGTCAGCAAGAGCGGCTTCAAGGTCTTCGGCAAGGAGTTCAACTGCTGACCCAACAAAGAGCTGCATCTCAATCTACGCACTTTTCCGATCTGGATTTAAAGTAGGGTGGGCTTTATTAAGAATTCTCCAGTCTTGAAGTAGTTCCCTGCGACGAGCCATTCTTAAGCCTTTTCAGCTGTACGCGTGGCATATTGAATCAATTTGGATTTCCAGCCATCAGTAAGCGCAGCTAGTTCGAGAGTAGCAGTTCCCAATCATCCAATTCACGTTTGAGTGTTAAGCATAGGCATCTTTCCAGTTTCCGGGTCAAAGCTAAGAGCTATTCAATTCCTTTGACATGACATTAAGGCAGTTAAGTTCACTATCTTTACTGCCTGGGGGAACGTTTAATGGTCCGCAAGAAGGAGACTAGGCCTTGATCTATGGAGGCGCGAGTGAAAGTTTATCCTTGGTGGGAACCACAGTCCTTGTCCATGTTGGAACTGTTGATGGCAGTACCGCTCAACTACGAGATGCGTCGATGTATCAATGTTCCCAAGAGTAGCATCGAGCCCCGAAACGGCAAGCCATGCTTCAAGCTAAGTAAGTCGGGATCTAATTTCTTACTAAACTGAAGGTCTGTCGAAGATTCTCATTCTGAACCTATAACCTGCCGCCTAGCCTCTCTTCTTTTTTTTAAGTAGGGGATAAAAAGTGGATTAGCTTTCGTTAACAGAGATGAAAAGCATAAAATCCGAATCTGAGATCTTGAGAGATCGAATCATAGCTATGTAAAGTAGCCTTGGGCTGAGACGTGACCTCTTCTCCTCGTTTTCATTGGGTCACTCGCCTACAGGTGAGAGAAGAAAGAAGAGTTCACAGCTTATGAAACCATAGCTATTATTGTTCCCACGATAGCAAGAGTGAAGAGTCGACAAAAGTTCACCACAGAAAGCATAGTCACAAGGGCAAGCGAACCACAGAGACCATTTCACAAGAGCTGAAAGAAGAGTGATTCATTTTGATAGGGTAACTTAACTCGCTTACTTAACTACCTTTCCAGAAGACCTAGAGTCACTCGATTCCTTTGGAACAAGAGTAAGAACGGATAGTCATCCCCTTTCGACTGGCATTATCACACCGCCATCAACAGATTCAATAGCTGCTCCTAGCCCGATTCCAAGACCTGAACCAGGTTTGAAAGTTCAAGCAGCCTTGATCCACTATAACTATAGGAAAGTACCAGTTTTCCACAGTGACAAGGACTTCACCCTCAAAACCTGATCTGTGTGGAGCAGGAAAGAGGAGATCGGAGTCAAAGGGAAGGATAGCACCAAAGCGAAAGACCTACTTCAAGGCAAGGAGAGCAGGAGCAATAGACTGCATTTTTGAAGGAAGTATGGCATCAAGGCGCTTATCCCGCTAATCGTAGGTCTTGATAAGTACCTGACAGACCTAAGGCCTGGAACTTAAACTGGTCCGGGCATAAGTCCAGACTCTCGGTCTTCTTAGGCCTCTGCTGAAACAGAGAAGAATTTAGAAATGAAATGTAAGATCGCATTAAACTAGGCCCGTTTTCGAACTAGAAAGCATACCCCATTTGCCTTGCCCACCGCAGGGGCTCTTTTCTCGCAAACCTCTATCAATTACAGGGGGAAGAAGGTAAAAAACCAGTACTATCGGAACTACCTTCAGACTAGCCTTCCTCGATCAAGATCTTTTCACTGGGAACAACCCCTTCTCATATTTCATTATTGACCCAGTTCCGGCTTGCTTCGCATAGGCTACACAAGCTTGGTCTGGGATCTTTCTTTCCTAAATCCATTTACCTTGCTAGCCTAAGGCTTAAGAGTTATCCCTTCTAGCCGGCAAAGCCTTTCTTTGAAGTAGACTAGTTGAAGAAGAGGAATGAATGGAATCACCCTCGCTGGCTTAAGCCATGCCCGTACCACCAAAAGCAGTTATTCCGAAAACAGTGGCAACAACGGCAACAGCCGATAAGAGAACACCGCTTATTCCTCCATTGAGCCTTACCTTGTGCTATTCCTCTATAGCAATTCATTTTCTTGTTCACAGAGCGGATTAAACAAGGAGCAATTCGTGTGACAACAGAAGGATCGGGAATCGCTTTCTTTTATTTAGCCTGGATTGTTACAAATTCCAATGTCGTTTTCTTCGTGTCAGTTCGTGAGCCCAATAGCTACTCCTTCTTTTTTCAGATCAAAAAGGATTTGCGTAAAAAGATTTCCACCACAACGGGAAGCAAGGCAGCCTTTACTTTAGCTACCCGGGTTACCGAACCTAGAGAACAAGGGAGAGCAACTAGCGAACCTGCAATTATAGTATTACGTAGCACAATCACTTTCTCTGTCTCCAAGTACTCCCTTTCTAGATGTCCACGTAGGAGTGCGGATCCCTAGTTATGGATTTCAAACCGTTTCCCTCATAATCAGAACAAGAAGTCAAGAAGTGAAGATGGAGTTGGTGGGGAAGGCTTTCCGGGGCGGCAAACGAGGAGATAGGAAGTTTGGCCAGGTTTCGATACATGTTTTTGGTCTAGTTGGCGCAGTTGGAAGTTGCTTGGGAGGATCTGTGCTGGTTGGTAGACTTGCTGGGGTGCTTGCTTATGGTGACATAGATCCATAGGTATGTGCTTGCAGTCGGCTCATAGAGCACTGCGGAAATCAAACTCAAGTCAAGGGGTAAGGTGTAGTCAGCTTCCCCGCTTTTGGGTTGCTAAGGTAAGATTCGTCCTAGGAGGGAAGTTTTCGGGGATACGCAGCCGGGTGGCGAGAAAAGAAGATTGATTATTTAAGCAGCGAGACCCTACCGTGAAAGCTTCGGAGCGATCGGATTGGACCTTTCCCAGCAGCGCTGGTGACAACATGAAGGGAAAGAGAAGTGTGAGTAAAGCACTTTATCAAAAGTAATACTAAACTGAGCATCCTGCATATGATCAATCAAAATCTGTGCTATCGGGCATTGGAGCATCCTTCACATGAACCCACTACTGATATGAAGCTAGATCGTGGATCTCGATCCCATCGACTCTTCTGGTTATGCATCTTTACTTGGGTATGGGTAGTTAACTTGTGTCCCTTTCCACCTGCTCCTCTTGATCAAGCACAGACACATCCAGCCTAAATTCCAACAAACCCGGCCTAGATAGAAGAGGTTTCCACTCCCGCCTATTCAACTATGGAGCACTAAAGCTTACTGCCGTCACCTGCCCTCTTTGAGTTCTATTAGAATGCCAGGGCGTGGAAGACTTCTTCTTATAAGCTAAGCATTTCTTTGACCGAGATTACAGTACCTTCACCAAAATCTTTCATTCCTTGACTTGAGTCCCGAGAGTTCCTGAGCATTAAATTGACCCGTAGAGGGCTTTACAGCGCCTGATCTTAATGAATGATCCTTAGGTGAGGTGCCGAGTGGAAGGGCCACTGCTCAACGGGGGTGCCAAGAGAAACCATCAACGAGTGAGCTACTAGGATGAAAAGGAATTTCTTTGTAAGCGATCGTTCAACTTTCGTTTTGAGGTGAGGAACGATGAAATTGTCTTCTCCTTTGCTTGCTGACTTTCACCGACCGCTCCACTGAACCGGCTGGATTCGTTCACCAGAGAACTACTTTCCGGGCTAACACTCGTGATGAAAGAGGATCGTGCCAATAACAAAGGTTGTTTTCCTGCTAAAATTCAATTACATTGAATTCCCTTGTAGTACACCATTATCGGTTAGAAAGGCCATTTATTGGCACTAAAACAGCCTTTTTAATATTCCATACTTCCCTTGTCGTACATTCATTTGTGAAGTCTTATTGCATAGATCCTAAGATATAGAAAGTGTGAAGTGAGGGATCTCACTAGCAGGATGGAAGAAACTTCTTCTTTTGCCTTAAACTAATCCAGTGCAAGCTTTGGAAGCGAAGCAACCTCGAAATGCCCACTCGAGATCTCACTGCCCGGAGAGAGGAAGCTTTAGCTGATGAAAGAGAAGCCCATATCGCCCTTCTGTCCTCCTTGCCTTGAATTTGAACTGTTAGGGCCCGGCCTCCTGCATTGATCAACTCTAGCCCGATCGACCAATCATAGCAAGATTCTCTACTAGATACTCCAGTTGGTCCAAAGCGCATCTCGAAAAGCGCCTTCACACCAATCCCCTATCTACGAGATACACTCTATTCTATAAGGCTAATTCTGCCGTCCCGTCTGCAGGTCCGAAACGACGCTTTATCCGGGCAGAGGTCCACTTCCATTTTCAATGTTTAGCAATGCCGATACTGCATATTGCGCATGCCATTGATTCTGATAAACAAACATCACAGAAAACTTCTGCTTTAAGCTAGGTCTGAGCCCCTTTCTAATAAAGTTTCGTCTCTTCTTTCCCCATTTACAGGGGATTGACTAATCCCACGGATATGTTGTCACATTTAGTTCAGCCTGTTATAGCGAGCAAGCAAAGCCTACTTCTACTTTGTTGGAGAGAAATCCTGCCCCTAATGCTATATTTGATCAGCGGATCATAAATGAGCCCAGCTTCGCTAACTTCGCACCGACCGTTAAATATGCAGGTAGCTCTTCACGAAAGATTGTTGACATGCTTCCCAAGAAGAAGGGAAGTGTGAACAAGGAAGCTGAAAGGTGATGCTTACCTGTAAAGGAAAGGTACGTGGCATAGAGCTCACGAATCAGTCTCAACTATATGAATAGGAAGAAATGTGATGAATTCTTTCCTTGAAGCCTCTTTCCTCGCCTTATAGAACACGCATCTCTTGGATCGCCTTATGTTGCTGCCTTTCATTGGCTCCAGATAAGTCGAACATATCAGATCTTTCGCTTTCGTTAGATCTCTTGTTATCCCAGAACAGGAACTGAACCCATTCCTTAGGTACTTCGGGTTTACTTTCTTTTCCACTTCTTTTGTCATTAAGTGGAATGCCCGGGCAGGCAAGCGGACGGAGGGGATTAAGCCGTGTAGACATCCAAAAAGGGAAAGCGAGGAAGCTCCGCCCTTATTAACACATTAACACATTAACACATGGGCGATCCCTCAATTCCTACTTTAGATAGGAAGTCCAGGTTTCGAACATCTTCTAACCAATGGTGTCCGTCCCCAAGCAAGACCCTAGGAATATGGCCAAAAGCTTCCTGCCTTGCCTGGTCTTCGAGCTTCCGCCGCTTCAAATCAATTGAATCAATGCAAGCAATGCTGTTCCCACATGCCTATGAATTCCTATTTGGTTGGATTCCTCGGTTCATGTTATGCCTTAGATGGAATAGCCTGTTTTTCTAGCTATTAGTTTCCTTCATTCAGGTATGGTGGCAGGGAGAAGTTCGAGTAGGCTTCGTCGGTTTGAGAAGGTGAACGACGAATCCGAGTGATCGAAGGTTCAAGTACTGAGCGAATATTCAAACGTCTATTCATGTGAGAACTTCTTGCGCCTTTGGTTGACACCACCTTAGCCTTAGAGGGAAGGGAAGGGAGGGAGGTGACTATTAGATAGGGACTCTGAAAGTTCATGTGAAGAGGGAAGAGATCATGTTTCCGGGGTTGGAGTCACAGAAGTGGACGATAGGCAAAAGAAGACCCAGGAGTGGACCTGACAAGCATAAGATTCATTCAATAGCCAAGCCGGAGAGTCTGCACCACTCCGAAGTACTAATAACTAAGTTGAAGAGAGAGCGGGGCAGGCCATAGACGAAAGTGAACTATAGACTACTTACCAGAGACCATAGGCAATGGACGAAAGACCAGCGGAAGGGCCTTAGTCGCCGAGGAAGCTAGTGCGCGTAGACCAAAGCTTAGTGGAGAGACCATACATAGGCTAGTTCCAAGGCCAGGTTATCAACAGGGGAAGAGGCGGTGTCGATGGCAGGTTCGATTACGGAGAAGTCAATAATCAATGATTATGCGGAGGGTCCAGCAGTTACTAATGACCCAAGCAGAAGGGCCTATTTTTTTGAATTTGTTATTGGAAAATGAGGAGGAAGCCATCTGTCATGGAGAGGCAATCCTCAAATACGTACGAAGACCTGACGGCTTACCGTTCTTAGCTTCTGATGGGAATTCCAAGTCGTATTGTCCATCGGAACCATCAATCATAAGATTAGCCAGTCAGTCAGCTTGACCAAGAAGACCCGAAAAGGCACACAATAAGGAAAGGAAGATCACGTATCGATCCATTTCTGCTACCCCCGAGCCATTGGATTGGTAAATCCATAGTACGAGGACGGATCTAACATACGAAAATAGCCCTTATTGGTTGGAAAGGCTCTTCCCGGTGATGGTTGATGATTCCCAATGATGACTTATAGTAACAAGCGGATGTGGTGCAGGAGCCAGGGGAACCAAGGTAAACAGAGGTGATACCTCATGCGTGTTGCCCTCATCACCATCGCATGTCGCGAAGGTAGGAATAAGAAAAAAGGGAATCCCCAGCCCTGCTAGGATTGTTTACAACTACACTGAGTTGACAAAGGAAATAATTTTGATCCTGGAGCTGGTACAGATCATCCATCCTCTATTCTATTGTGAGTGGGCATTCTAATCTTTCTTTGAGTTCTACCCGGACTAGACTCACTCAGGCATTTACCTAGCTATCTATTTAGAGGGAAGGAATCACTCTACTACTTACTAAAGGAAAAGAGAGCTTCTTATCGAGACTGATTACAGCAGTTATTATATTACTCATGAGGTAGCTGGAAGCAAGGAACATTGTATTGCGGCTTACCCGTTCTCTAAGAGAACGGTTCAACTGGTTAGGCGGTCTGGCGCATTATTCACTGCGCTTTATTTAAAGCAGTGTACATCATCGCTTCAACTGGCCTATGGGGTCTTTCCTCATCCCTACTACTCTGGCTCTATCCCCATGCTCACAGTCACCAGCCGAAGCCAAGGCATCTTGCCATTCATGTGCAGCTATAGCGTGCTGCTATCGCTATCGCTACATAACTAGAAGAGTAGTATAGGACCAATACTTAAGTGGGTCTATTCCTTTATCTACACCAAGCCTTCATCAATCTCGGTAACGAGAGAGACTCTGTATTGTTGACCGTGAAACCCCAAAAGGCGAAGTAGATCCATTCAAGGCAATGCTAATTGTCAATCTGTTTCCCGAAAAAGTAGTTAAGAGACCTATGGAAGTATGGAAGAAATCCCGTAGGGTCTAACTAATATCATAGATGATAAAATACCCCTGTTTTCGTTAACCGTTAAAAGTCTTTAGGAAAATCTTTTATATTCTCTAGGGTGGTTCCCCATCAAAAATCCGTGACAAGGACAAGAGCAGCTATTGGTTTCAAAGAAAGCTCAAGAAGAGAAGCTGGTCTTCCCGGGGCATAAATCTCATGCATGTGATCTCTCAATCCCTGCCTTTCTCTCGCTCGAGCCAGCTTTGCGCCTTGACCTGGATTACATTCAATATAATGTACCCATGTTCCTATACGTATCTCGGCTAAGGGTATGCTATTTCCTACTTGAGAATGAAAATCAATTATATACTATACATTGAAAGCATGCTCCCGGGTTCAAATCCTGTCTCCGCAACATCTTTTTTTTTTATTAGGTTTGACTCTGTTAACTAGTAATTAATTACCTTTTGTTTTGGGATGGGAGTCTATCACAGTCAACTATACCGAATTCTTTAATATGATTAAAGGAATGACTTCACTATATGGCGGATAGCGGGAATAAACCAACCTATGGTATGGCGCATTCTTCTCTTTCAAAACAAAAAGCTTTGGTATCGCTATTTTCAGCCTTTCTTTCCTTTGATCCGACCTGAGACCTCATTTAGAGAGATTGGCTTCGTAGCTTACAGTACTGTGATCTCGAAATGTATTGGATGTCCGGCCAGGCGAATTCCGATCTTTCATACGTGGGTTGCCCGGTTCGGCTAAGCCCCTTGGTCGGTCATCAGGGAGGGCGTTGGAAAAGGGGACTATTCCATACAATCAATGAAGGAGGTAAGGCTCGGGATCCCCGCGGGAGTACGTCTGCAACGGAGCTGATGGTCTGGCGGCATCGGTAAAGAGATCTGAGACGACTGATAGCAAGATAGGCGGGGCAGCCTCTGAGATGCTGATGAGTCTGGGGAGTCATGAAAGAACTCAGGAAGCAGGAAGCCCGATATAACAGATGAAATCTCTTCCTCAGAACCAGATCTAGAGTGAAAGGGAATGCTATTCAGAAAGATTACATTAAGGGACACCCAAACGAGAAAGAGGATCATTGCTTCCGTATCCGTTATAAGCATATCAAAAGAGGAGATGGTCGCCCACGCCGATAGTCTGCCCCGTTCTTGTGATGGAAGCAGAACTAAGCAGGTGCATCCGATAAATCAAAGACGACTATAATCAGGCTGAAGTCCAGTGAGCCGCTAAACTTGAGATAAACCCTGTAGCAGTAGGGAGGGGGAGGATAGGGGACTTACCTCTAGTCTCTTCCGCACCCGATCTCGGTCTCGGATGACGCGGTCAGAAGATTCTGAGGGTGAGCAGCTACCGGTTCTCACCCCCCCTCCTCTTTCTTTCGAAATACGCTACTCCATGAGCCCCGCCCCTTAAGGGAAGGAGTACATGGTCATTCCTCGATTCTCGGCACCATCGGGTCTGCTTCTTCCCAAGCATCATCGTCATCTCAGCTCTCTTTCAACCCATATCTAATGTAGCCTAGCCCACAGCTCGGCCCAAAGCCTACCAGCTTTCCGGGCCTCCTCATCATTTCACTTTAGCTCACCTCCCTCGACCCTTCCAATACATACAGATTATGATTGGAATAATTCCAATCAATTTGACTGTCACCGAGTCAGTCATGATGACAGCAGTTACTGAGCTATATTCAAGGAAGTTATGGACTGGAATCAGAGAGAAGAGAGGATAGTCCTCCAAGTTCCCCAAAGGAAGAATCCTCTATTGCCAATCCAATCATCTAAAGTCAAGATCCAGAAAACCATTCAAGTTCCAAGGGTGGCAAGACCAATACCAAAGGCCTTGGCTCGGGTTAAGGAAGAATATTCTAGAGTGGAGAACAACGGACTTTTGACTTTGGTTCCTCTCCTGAGGAGCCTCTCCCGAAGGGGGCGACCTCAAAGTCAGCTGCCTAATAGCAACTCTTCCAGTCTGCTTATCAATCCCCCCGTTCTTGGGGAAGCCCTATCCGGCCTATTATGACACAATTCCTTTCCCCTTTCCCCATAGGCTATCAAAGGCTATCAAAGGCTATCAAAAGCAAAATTTTGAGAAATGGCATCAATGGCCCGCCTCAAGAACATTTGCCACATTTTGACTCAGCTTGTGGAGGACGCTTTGCTAATCGTTCAATCTCTCAAGATGAGAACTCTAGGGCACCAGCTGCTCCATCAAATGGGGTCCGCTTTTACCTGGTATACCCAACTACAACCAGGTTCGATTCATACATGGGATGACCTACAAAGAGCCTTCTTAGCCCAATTTGTAAGCTCAAAGAAAAAGGTCTCCATAATGGATTTAGCAGACATTCGAGAAAGAGCCAATGCAATGAAAGCGTCAATGACTTTATAACAAGGAGAGAATGTGAATCTCCAATGCCCTGAGAAGTTAACATAGCAGTCTGCAGTTAAAATGTGTTCCAACAATTTTCTACCTGAAATTGCCACATTTGTTGGGACAGCAGAGCCACTAAGATGAGTCTCGAGTTGGAAAAAGGTAAACAGGTACTGTCAGTGGACTTATTTTCTTCCTCACTTGACGCTCTGGTATCAAAAGCAAGCAATGTGGAAAGACTAATTGCTTTGCTCGTCAAAAAAGTCATGCTTCGACAGACAAGAGGTCGACAACGTGAGCTTGACTGCCTGGTAGAACAAGAAGTTCTGAAGACAAGAAAAGCGACAACAAAAAGACATAAATAAAAGAAGGGAGAAGGGAAAGAGACTGATGCTACTACCAATACCAGGTACCGGGTGACTCATATCGAGTGAAAAAATCCTACCTTGCTGTTGTATCGAAGCGATCGGGGAAAGGGCTTACCCGGACCGAGCAAGTGCTTTTGCTTTCACAGTATTCCTGCTTCAAAGCATTTGCGCGCCTTTCCTTTACTACGATGGATGACCCACTACAGGAAATTATGCTATTACTGGGTGGGGCCCCCTATCCCTGTTATTGGTGCCATAGGTACTGAGATAAGACACCAATTCGAGGGAGGTGCTCTTCCTGGCTTGAAGAAAGTCCTTCTTTTCCGGCTAGGAAGCGGATGAGGAATCAAACTCCTGTTGCTGTTACGGCTAGTGCGAGTTGCTCGTAGTCCCTTACAAGGGGCTTCAATCTATACTTCCAGTAAGCGGTTTAAGTAAGAAAAGGAAAGAAAGCCAGCTAGCCCTTATACTTATAGTGGTAAACCCGAAGCGAGATCGGAGTAGGAAGACCATGAGTGGTGAAGTTCTTTTCCCAAGCCGTCGAAGAAAGGCCTAGCCGAAGGAGAGGTACTTATGGCAGAACGGGCCGATCAAAGAAGGATGCATTTACATTACAGACAGGAATGCCATAACCTGCTCGAATAGGCCAATAAAGAAAGATATGGAAATATCCCAGCTGTGAAAGGAGTTGGTAGAGAATGACTAGAGGGATCCAATACGACTGGAGCCCATAAGGAAAGGATTATGACTAGACCTAAGTTATAGCAATTGTGTGCAATTCTAAGCCATTCTGAGAGTCATTGGACCCCACGGAGCGGTTTATGGACCCATCTTTTCTGGGCCTTGAATATTAAGCCCAATCTGTGGTTTTGTCATACAATAAGATCCAATTTGCTTGGACTCGTTAGGTTTGGCCCATTACCTTGAGTGAGGCCTAACGTGTACACCTCTTGTCATGAAGATGTGATCTTATCCACCGATGGGTCTTGTTCTAAGCCCAATCGTCTCGTCTTAGGGTAGGATATCCATAAACTTTAAATCACGGGAGCTTCTCCTTTTTGGTTGACAACCTATGTTGGGCTGACTAAGCCCACTATCCTAATAGGGTCCCATCTTGTTTGTGTCGGGTTAAGGCTCCACCTCATGTTGGGTTAAGGGCTTAGTTGAACCAAATTTCTTCACTTGTAGTCTAGGGCTTTGCTTGGCATTGGGCTTCGATATAGCTTGCTTTCCTGGTCTTGGATTAAACCTCTGCTCTCCTAATTCAATCTATAGACTTTGGTTTAGGAAAAATCTTATAAGTTTAGCTTAGGTCCATCAATCAATCTCTCATAAACCCCTAAGCCGAATCTATATGGGGCCTTGTGTTAGGCCTAGCTTGTGTAGGCTATCTTTCACCTATGGTTTAACCCATACTTTAAACTCTTGTCATTAGGCCAAAAATTCCTTGTAACCCTCTAAGAGGGTAGTGAGGCTTAAATTCCATAGAGTTCAACCTGCATTGGGCTTTAGTTAAGCTACATCCATTTTAGAATAGGATCCTTTATGTAGCCCAACTCATAGAGAGTTCTGTCACTTGGTCTGAACCTATTCCTATGATTGTTCGGTGATGGGTTTTTAGGATTAGGTTTCTATCCCGTGTTGTGCTAAGCTCATTTCTCTTATTAGGTCTTACCCTTTGTACTCTGTGGACGTTCAGATTGCATACCATGCAAGCAAGTATTTCATTACCCACACATTTCATACATCTTTCATATAGGATGATCTTAGAAAGCACCTAAGTGTTGGACATTTGCATGATACAGGTAAACTATAGCCTAGAAAGAAGCAGGCAAATCGCTCTAGGTTAAAAAAAAATAAAACCTACCTCGGAAAACTACTTTCGAAAACTATTACTGCAGATCGACATCGGAGGTGGCCCAAACCTAGGCTGTGACGCTTCCTGTTGAGTACACAATTAAGACTTGAAGTTCGTTTACACAGTACGAGAAAGACAATTATAAAGAAAGCAACTTTTTTAGATTATATTATTTAATATAGCAATAGCATCCACATGACAATAACATTACAAAGCGATATAGGCATTTATCCCATCCATCAACCGAGAAAGACACCTACGTTACACTAACAGGAGCGCGCTTCTTTATTCAAAACAAAAATACATTATGAAATGAACCCACAAGTGGGCCGGTCTTCTCATTATTTGTGTTCGTACATTTATTCATTATTGCAATATAAATAACACCTCCACTATACTAGTGATGGAGGCGCACCGGATGGAATAAGGCGTTTTGAACCATATACTACTGTTGCTGGAATGAAAGGCAGCCTCGGAACAGAATTATGCTGCTTGCTGGGCCCTGATGGTGGAACTGGCATTTTTGGGGGGAAGAAAGCGGCCCCCTTTTGCGGCAGAGTGGGCAGCATCGCTTTCCCTCGTGTAGCTATGATGCCATTCAGAAACAACACAAGAAGAATAAAAAGAAAAAGCAGTCTTTCGCTTGCCATGACTGGAAAAGAAATTGAGCTGTAGGCATCAAGGTAAGGGACCGAGATTATATACTGCTGCAGAAGCGGAATCGAAGGGCTTAGTTGAAAGGTAAGGATAGCGTGATTGGCCGATTAGTTTGAAGGTAAGGATAGCATGATTTACTGGTAGCGGGTCCTTTGGATCATGGGCCACAGCTACTTGGGTAGAGACCGCTGAACATCATTTGGACAGGCCGAGGCTATATCTATATGGGCTTAGGCCTTTTTTTTGATGGCTGTCATTTTCTGGGCGAAGGGTTAACTAATTATGTAGCTATTTTGAAGGGTTAACTAATTATGTATATAAGCAGTCAAACAAGATCGGATGGAATCTAGCCTGACAAGCAGGCAATGGGAGTTCGAACCTTCCTCGATCTATTCTATGGTGAGTCAAGCGCGTCTTGCGAGTCAAGAGAGGGATCGGATCAAGATGCCGTGGGCCCACAAAACCTTCGCGCGCACCGACGCGCCTAGGGAGGCAACCTGTTCGACGTCAGAACCGATCTCTCAACTTTCTGAGCGATCCGCGCTTGGAAGCAAAGTGGCTATAGCTTGCTGTACTTCGCGCGCAAGAAGAGCGATCGAAAACTCTGCAACCTTCTCTCTCTCCTTGGTCTTTCCCTCCGCAGAACACTAATAGAATCACTCTGACTCGGGCCTCGACAGGGTGAGAGTTGTTAGGTCGAAATGAGCATATCCTTTGCGAGGAGGTTCCGTTGCTTTCTGAGTCTTATAAAGGAAATCAAACTAGAAATTCCTCCTCCGTTCGCACTTTCTATGTACCCAGTCTACGAACCTGGCCTAATATACCTAATATAATAGGCCTTCCAGGCCCTGAAAAGACCGATGCAGCATGCTTTCATAGTTCCGGATGGCTCTTACCGGAACTTCTGAACTCAATTATCAAGATGAAAGCTACTTTCTGCTTTTGCTCGCCGATGGCAGCGCCCTTTCTCTTTCTACGTCCCCGAGACCAGGACTATTATGATCGAAGCTATAGGCATCTTACCTCTTTCTTTAGGCGAGCTTATTCACCATTAAGTCTGCATACTCTGTTACTCATAGCGAGTAGCTTCGTCCTCCTGTGTAGATGTAGATATAGAGGCACCTTTTTCATTCTGTCTGGTCTTTCTATCACCACAAACCTAGTGATCTCACTTACAAGAAGACGCAGAGCTAAGAGTCAAGATGCGGGTTCATCTGACGAGCTGGATTTTGAAAGAGTCGGGCACTTATTTTTACTAAACGAAGAGGCTCGGTAGTACCTTAACTAAGTTCTTCGAATGGAGGACAAGGGACGGATGAAATT